ATTTATACTTAAACAATAGAAATAATTTAATTTTTTATTTTATTATAACGAATTAAATAATTTTCAAATTTACCTAAAAAAGGTATAATTATAATAAAAAAAAAAAAATAATATATCATACTTATAACACCAATTTCTACAAAAGGATATTCAACAGGACATTGTCCAACCCAACCTAATAATAAAAAACTTATAACTAATAACCAATAACAAACTTTAAAAATAGGTCTAAAAGCTGTACTTCTAATTTCTGATGAATTTGTTAAAGGAATTGTTAATAAAATAAATAATGAACCAAACATAACAACAACACCACCAACTTTATTAGGAATAGATCTTAAAATTGCATAAAAAGGTAAAAAATACCATTCTGGAACAATATGTAAAGGAGTTTTCATTGGATTTGCTTGAATATAATTATCTGGATGACCTAAAGTATTTGGATAATAGAATATAAAAATAAAAAATATTAAAAATAATATTATTAAACCAAATAAATCTTTTGTATAAAAATAAGGATAAAAAGAAATATTTTCCGTTTTGAATGTAATACCTAATGGATTATTTGAACCAACTTCATGTAATAAAACTAAATGAATTAAAACAACACCTATAATTATAAAAGGAAAAATAAAATGTATACTAAAAAAACGATTTAAGGTAGGATTATCAACAGCAAAAGCACCCCATAACCATTCAACAACATCTCTCCCAATTACTGGTATTGCAGAAAACAAATTAGTAATAACTGTCGCTCCCCAAAAACTCATTTGACCCCAAGGTAAAACATATCCCATAAAAGCAGTTGCCATCATTAAAATAAAAATAATAACACCTGAACACCATAATGCCCCTCGTGGGGTAATATATGATCCATAATATAAACCTCTAAAAATATGTACATAAACAACAATAAAAAAAAAAGAGGCACCATTTGCATGAATATATCGAATTAACCATCCATAATTTACATCTCTCATAATATGTTCAATACTATTAAAAGCTAAATCTATATGTGGTGTATAATGCATTGCTAAAAAAATACCAGTTATAACTTGTACAACTAACATAATACCTGCTAATGAACCAAATCCATAAAAATAATTTATATTAATTGGTGTTGGATAATCAATTAAATGATTATTAAGAATTGCAAATAATGATTTTTTATTCCATCGCATAACTATAAAATAAAAATTAACCTAAAAACAAAAATAATTAAAAAAGGATTATAAATTTATTTTTTATCCCAAGGATTATTAAATTCAAATAATCGATATTGTTGAGATAAATTAATAGGTTCATAAACTACTCTTTTTTTTAATTCATTATAAAAAATTTCTAAAAAACCGCTTAAAGGAAAATCCTTTCTTAAAGGATATCCTTCAAAACCATAATCAGTTAGAATTCTTCTCAAATCTGGATGATTTTTAAAAAAAATACCAAACATATCCCATATTTCTCTTTCACACCAATTAGCAGCTTTATATATTGTTGTGATTGAATCTATTGGTTGTAGTTCATCAGTTTGAATTTTTAATTTTAAACGACTATTAAAACGAATACTTAATAAATTATAAATAATTTCAAAACGTTTTTCATTATTAATATAATCTACAGTACAAATTTCAGATAATATTTTAAATTGACTATTTGTATGATTTTTTAAAAAAAATAAAATTGGAAATAATTTTTTAAACGAAATATTAATACATAATTCATTCTTATATATTGTATAATTTATTATAGGTAAAATTTGTAATAAATATTGACTAAACTTTTTTAATAGTTTCATAAATAAAAAATAAATATTTTATATACTATTTTATATATATATAAGTATATATATATATAATAATATATATAATATATATATATATTATTGTATTGTATACAATTTAATTTTAATTAAAAAGCAAATAAAATTAAAAATGCCATCATTAAACAAAATAAAGCAATGGCTTCAGTTAATGCAAAACCTAAAATAGCAGTTCTCATTAATTCTTGTTGTAAAGAAGGATTTCTTGAAATACCTATAATTAAAGAACCGAAAACATTACCAATACCAATACCGGCACCAATTAACCCTAATGTAGCTAATCCTGCACCTAAGAATTTAGAAGCTTGTAATAACATATTTATGTTAATGTATTATTAATTTTTTTATTTAAAATATCTATAAAGATAGATTTTATTAAAAAATTAATTTTATTTACATTTTAAATATATTTTTTACCATTCTAAAGCATCACTACACCAAATATAAATAAAACCTATAATTAATTCAATTAAAAATTCAACCATAGTCCAAAAACCCCATGAAAAATTTGAACTTAAAGTTAAAATCCAAGGAAAAATAAAAACAGCTTCTAAATCAAAAATAATAAAAAGAATAGCTACTAAATAAAATTTTACATCAAAAATTTTTCTAGCATCATCATAAGGATTAAATCCACATTCATAAGCTGTTAACTTTTCTAAATCATCTTTTTTCTTAATTAAAGAAAAAGATAATATGAAAATTAAAATTGATAAGAATAAACTTAATAATAAAAAAAAAAAAATATTAAAATAATTTAATAACATATTTATAAAATTTTAAAATAATTCGGAAAAAACGGGACTCGAACCCGCGACTTATAGCGTGACAAGCTATTACTCTAACCAACTAAGCTACTTTTCCTTTATTATACTATTAATGTAAATTTAAGGCATCATTTATATACATACAAGTTAAAATTGTAAATACATAAGCTTGAATTAAAGCAACGGAAATTTCTAAACCAATTAATAAAACTATAATAATTAACGGTATAAAATGCATAAAAAAAATAACACTATTTACATTCAACATTGTCCAAGCAAAACCTGCAATTACTTTTAATAAAGTATGTCCTGCCATCATATTTGCAAATAATCGTACAGGTAAACTAATTACACGAAAAAGATAAGAAACTAATTCAATAGGAACTAAAATAGGAACTAATGCAATACTAGCACCACTAGGTAATAATAAATTTAAAAAATTTAATTTATGTTTTTTAATTCCAATAAAATTAAAACCAAGATAAATAGTTAAAGCTAAACTAAAAGTAATAACTAAGTGACTAGTTACAGTAAAACTATAAGGAACCATTCCAATTAAATTACATATTAAAATAAAAAAAAAAAGTCCAAATATTAATGAAATAAAATGTTTACCAATTTTTCCTATATTAGAATAAGTTAATTCAATTGTAATATTAAAAATTATTTCAAAGACTTGTTGAAAACGTGTTGGAATAAATTTAATTTTTATAAAATTAAAAATATATAAAAATATTAACCCAATTAATAGAATTAAAGAAGAATTAGTAAATACATTTGTACATATAAAAGGGAAAAAAAAAATAGGTAAAATTTCAAATTGTTCTAAAGGACTAAACATAAAAAATTTTAATTACCACCCCACCAATATACAACTACAAATAAAAATAACCAAACAACATCCACAAAATGCCAATACCATGCAGCAGCTTCAAAACCAAAATGATGCTGTTTTGTAAAATGATAATTAATTAATCGAATAGTACTTACTAGTATAAAAATAGTTCCAATGATAACATGTATACCATGAAAACCTGTTAATAAAAAAAAAGTTGTACCATAAATACTATCAGATATTGAAAAAGAACTTTCAATATATTCATAAGCTTGAATTAAAGTAAAAAAAAAAGCTAATAAAATTGTAATAATTAAACTAAAAATAGCGTTTTTTCTATCACCAAAAACAATAGAATGATGTGCCCAAGTAATTGTAGCACCTGATGATAATAAAATTATTGTATTTAATAAAGGTATTCCCCAAGCATTAACAGTTTCAATTCCTAATGGTGGCCATAATGATCCAATTTCAGGTGTTGGTGCTAATGCTGAATGAAAAAAAGCCCAAAAAAAACTAATAAAAAATAATAATTCACTTAAAATAAATAAAAGCATTCCATTTCTTAAACCTAATTGTACTTGTTTAGTATGTTGACCTTCATATACAGCTTCTCTAACAATATCACGAAACCAAGTATACATTGTTAAAATAACCATTACTAATCCAGTTAAAATTAATAATATACTACCTCTATAACCATGAAAATACATAGCACTTCCAAAAGTTAAGAAAAATAATCCAAATGAAATAATAAACGGCCATGGACTTGGGTCGACTAAATGATATGGATGTTTTTGTGTATTTTTTGTTGTATTTTGTACAATCTTTTTAAAAAAATTTAAATCATGATTCGGTTTATAATTATTTATACCTCTTGGTTCAATTTTAAATTGTTTATTATTTATATAAAAATAGTTTTTCATAAAAATGTAATATTTTGTAATAATTAATTATTTAATAAAAAATAATTTTTAAAAATTTAATTAAAAATAAGATTAAATTTTAATTTTTTAATATTTTTATAATATTGTTTTTTAGTATTAATTGTCTTACTTTTATTTTTTGAAGTTTTAATAATTTCATTATGTATTGTTTTTAAATTTGAATTTGAAAGTAGCCATAAAATTGATTTTTTAATTTGTTTATCTTCATTTAATAACATTAAAAAATATCTATCTTTTTTTTTTTTTTGTTTTCGTTTTTTATTCGGAATACTTATTATTTTTAATTTTGGTAATAAATTATCAATTGCTTGAAATAAAATAAAATTAGGTTTTTGTTTTGTTGTTTTTTTCAAATTAATTAAAATTTTTTTAAAAATATTTTCTGAAAAATTTTTTTTCCCTCTTTTTAATAATATTTTAATAAATAATTCTTTTATTTTATACTCTTCGTATTTTAGTTCCATATTTTGATCTTGATGTTTTTCTAGAATAAATTCCTAATAAATCATATTTACCTCGAACAATATGATATTTTACTCCAGGTAAATCTTTTACACGACCCCCTCTAACTAATACAATAGAGTGTTCTTGTAAATTATGACCAATACCGGGAATATAACTAATTACAGTAAATCTACTAGATAAATGTACTTTTGCTACTTTACGCATAGCAGAATTTGGTTTTTTAGGTGTTGTTTTATATACTTTTAAACAAATACCTTTACGTTGAGGAGAATATTTTAAGGCAGGACTTTTATTTTTATTTTTCTTTTTTAATCTTTTTTGTTTTTTTAAAAATAATTGATTAATTGTTGACATATGGTTTTAATAAAAAATATATTTTTATTTGAATAATAACGGATTCGAACCGATAACATTTTCGGTGTAAACGAAATACTCTACCAATTGAGCTAATTATTCAATTGGGCCTAAGTAGATTTGAACTACTGACTTTACACTTATCAGGCGTATACTCTAACCAACTGAGTTATAGGCCCTTTTGAAGTAAAAGGATTCGAACCTTTGATTATCCGTACCAAAAACGGAGGCCTTACCACTTGGCTATACTTCAAAAAATATGCTTAGAAAGATTCGAACTTTCATTTTTTAGATTCGTAGTCTAAAACTTTATCCAATTAAGCTATAAGCATAATTTTAATTTTTTTTTATAATTTTAATATTCATTAATGAATTCTCCGATAAATATTTCTTTATTAAAATTAAAAAATTTAATAAATGAAAAATATTTTTAAATATTATATCGATTTTTAAAAAATAATTTTGATATATAAAATGTTCACGTGATTTTTTATTTACATGAGGTGATTTTAACAAAGTGAAAATTTTCTTTTTTTTTTTTATTGGAAATATTCCTTGTATTTTAATTTTTTTAATTTTTTTTAATTTTAAAAAATTTCGCTTAAGTTGATGAATTTTTTTAAATGATTTAATAGTTATTCTTAAAAGATACATATTTGTATTTGAATAATAAAATTGTCTGGAGATGGATTTGAACCATCGACACAAAGATTTTCAGTCTTTTACTCTAACCAACTGAGCTATCCAAACAAATATTATATTAATAAATATAGATATATTTTATTTAAATATATTAATATAATATTAGGAAAAATAAATAAAAATAAAATAAATTGAGTATTAATCAATAATATTATACTTTGAATTTTATTTATTTTTGAAATATACATTTTTCTTAATATTTTTTCAAAAAAAATAATTTTTATTAATTTTAAATAGTAAAAAGAACTTAAAACACTTATAATAATACCAAAAAAAACTAAACTAAAATAATTATTTTTTATAGCTGAAAGAAATATAAATAATTTTGAAAAAAACCCAGCTAATGGTGGTATACCTGCTAATGAAAAAATATTAATTATTAATATAAACGCTATTAATTTATTTAATTTATATATATTTGATAAATCAGTTAAATATTTAATTGGTTTATGATTTATATTTAATGATAAATAAGAAGTCCATAAATTTATACTTGTTATAATATAAATTATTATATATAATAATATAAATGGAATATTAGTTAATAAATTTGATGTAAATCCTATTAAAATAAACCCTATATGACTTATTGAACTATAAGCTAATAATCGTTTTATTTTTTGTTGTTTTAATGCTGATAAAGCGCCCAAAAACATAGATAAAAATGAAACAATATAAAAAAATAATTCAAAAAAATAAGAAATATTAATAAAAATATCAAATAATAAACGAATTAAAATAGCAATAAACGAAATTTTTGGAACAATAGCAAAAAAACTAGAAATATTGTTAGGAGCACCTTCATATACATCAGGTAACCAAAAATGAAATGGCGAAGCGCCTATTTTAAATAAAATACCAATTAAAATAAAAATAAATCCATAAGATAAACCAATTAATATATTAATATTATTTAAAAAATTAATGTTCGATAAAATTAAAAAAATGTGATTAAAATTTAATGAACCTATAATAGCATAAATAATAGAAGACCCAAATAAAATAAAACTAGAAGCAATTGATCCTAATATAAAATATTTTAAACCTGCTTCAATTGATAATATTGATTTTCTTTGAGTTGAAGTTAAAACATAAAAACTTAAACTTTGTAATTCAATTGATAAATACAAAGTAATAAAATGATTTGATGATGTTAATAACATTAAACCCAATAATGATATTAACATTAATATAATTATTTCATATGAATTTATTTTTTGTTGGATTAAATATTTTTTTTGTGTTAAAAAACAAATAATTGTAGATAATATTAAAATTGTTTTAATAAATTGTGTAAAATTATTAATAATTAAAACACCATTTAAAATATTATTTGAAATATTTGGTATATTTAATGTTAAAATTAAAAGAATTAATAATAAATATATTATTATAGTAGTAATATTTTTCAAAATCAAAATTTTTTGATTATTTTGATTTTTTTTAAAAAAAACTCCAAATAATAATAAAATTAATAAAATAGTTGTTAAAAAAAATTCGGGGATAATAATTTCAAAATTATTATTAAAAATTTCTTGAAAAATCATAATATATTAGAAAAAAATATTTTTAAATATTTATACTTACTATATATGCTATATATTTATATAAAAAATTTTTTTATAAATATTTTTTATAATTAAAAATAAAAAAAGAAAAATGTCATTAAAAAAAATTAAAAATTTTTCCATAAATTTTGGTCCACAACATCCAGCAGCTCACGGTGTTTTACGTTTAATTTTAGAATTAAATGGTGAAGTTATACAAAAAGCTGATTCACATATTGGATTATTACATCGAGGTACAGAGAAACTAATTGAATATAAAAATTATTTACAAGCTTTACCTTATTTTGACCGATTAGATTATGTTTCAATGATGTGTCAAGAACATGCTTATGTTTTAGCTGTTGAAAAATTATTAAATTGTAATATCCCCCTACGAGCTCAATATATAAGAGTATTATTTTCAGAAATTACACGAATATTAAATCATTTATTAGCTATTTGTTGTCATGCTTTAGATGTAGGAGCTATGACACCATATTTTTGGGGATTTGAAGAACGTGAAAAATTAATGGAATTCTATGAACGAGTATCCGGTGCACGTATGCATGCAGCATATTTTAGACCAGGGGGTGTTAATCAAGATTTACCTAAAGGTTTATTAAATGATATTTATATTTTTTGTGATCAATTTAATACTAGATTAGATGAAATTGAAGAAATGTTAACTAATAATAGAATTTGGAAACAAAGATTAGTAGATATTGGTATTGTTTCTGCAAAAGATGCTTTAAATTTAGGTTTTAGTGGTGTAATGTTACGTGGATCAGGAATTTCTTGGGATTTACGTAAAACACAACCATATGAAATTTATAATCAGTTAGAATTTGATATTCCTATTGGTACAAATGGTGATTGTTATGATCGTTATTTAATTAGAATTGAAGAAATGCGCCAATCTATTAAAATTATTTCTCAAATTTTAAATAAAATTCCACAAGGTCCAATTAAATTAGATGATAAAAAAATTACAAATCCTAATAGAATTCAAATAAAAAATTCAATGGAATCTTTAATTCATCATTTTAAATATTTTTCAGAAAATATTAATGTAAATAATGGTGAAACTTATACTGTTATTGAAGCACCTAAGGGGGAATATGGTGTTTATTTAATATCTGATGGAACAAATAAACCTTATAGATGTAAAATTAAATCACCTGGATTTTTTCATTTGCAAGCATTAGATTTTTTATCAAAAAATTATATGATTGCAGATGTTGTTACAATTATTGGTACTTTAGATATTGTATTTGGTGAAATTGATCGTTAATTAAATAAGAAAAATCATTTTTATGAAATATATCTTATTATGTTAAGAAAAAAAATAAAATTTTTTAAAAAATATAAATTAAATCAATTAGAAAAAATTATACAAAATTATAAATTTATTTATTTTTTTCGTTATAATGATTTAAATATTAAAGAATTAATTTTTTTAAAAAAAAATCTTAACAAACTAAATTATAAATCTTTAATAATAAATCAAAATTTAATCAATCAAATTATTTTAAAATTAAAAGGACAAGGTTCTATTTTAATAATTTATGGAAATAATGATTTAGATTTTAAAGATTTAATTAATTTTAAAAAACTTAAATTAATTTATTTAAAAATTCAAAATAATATTTATTCTTTTTTTAAAATAAGAAAAAATTTAAATAAAAAAAATTATGTTCCTTTAAATAAATTAATTATTCAACCTTTTTTAAGTTTTATATATCTTTTAAGAAAGATAAAAAGGCGATTATAACTCAAAGGTAGAGTGTTAGATTGTGAGTCTAAGTGTTATGGGTTCAAGTCCCATTTTTCGCCCATTTTTTATTTTCAATTAAATTTTTTATGTTTAATAAATTTATACTAATTTTTTTACTTATTTTACCATTAATTACAATTATTGTATTATTTTTTTTGAAAAATGAAAAATTCATTAAAAATTTTAGTATTTTTATGTCATTTTTCATTTTTTTAATGTCATTACCTTTATGGATTTTTTTTGATAAATCGACATCAAATTTTCAATATTTATTTAAAATTGAATGGATTAGTCAATTTAATATTAATTTTTATTTAGGTATTGATGGTATTTCATTATTTTTTATAATTTTAACAACATTCTTGATTCCAATATGTATGCTAATTAGTTATGAAATTATTATTGAAAATATAAAAGAATATTTTATTTTATATTTTATTTTAGAATTTTGTTTAATTATTTCATTTAGTATATTAGATGTACTTATATTTTATATTTTTTTTGAAAGTATATTAATTCCAATGTTTTTAATTATTGGTATTTGGGGATCACGAGAACGTAAAATTAAAGCTTCTTATTTGTTTTTTCTTTATACTTTAGCAGGTTCATTATTTATGTTTATTGCTATTATTCATTTATTATTAACTATAGGTACTACAGATTATCAAATCTTATATTATAGTAATTTTAATTTTTCATATGAAAAATTTTATTTTTTAGCTTTTTTTTTAGCATTTGCTGTTAAAGTCCCAATGTTACCATTTCATATTTGGTTACCAGAAGCTCATGTTGAAGCACCTACAGCAGGTTCAGTATTATTAGCCGGTATTTTATTAAAATTAGGAGCATATGGTATGATTAGATTTTTAATTCCTTTATTTCCAAAAGCTACTTTATTTTATACACCTTATATTTTAGTTTTATGTTTAATATCGGTTATTTATACTTCATTAACAGCAATACGTCAAACAGATTTGAAACGTATTATAGCTTATGCTTCAGTTGCTCATATGAATTTTATTATTTTAGGTATTTTTTCTTTAACTATTCAAGGGTTAGAAGGTAGTATTATTCAAATGATTAGTCATGGTTTAGTTTCTAGTGGATTATTTTTTTCAATTGGTTGTTTATATGATCGATATCATACACGTTTTATTAATTATTATGGAGGTTTAGTACATACTATGCCTTTATTTTGTATTGTATTATTTATCTATGTATTAGCTAATATGTCTATTCCAGGATCAAGTAGTTTTGTTGGAGAAATCTTAATTTTAACTGGGATCTTTGAAGATAATACTACAACTGCAATTTTCTCAACAATTGGAATGTTTTTAGGAGGTGTTTATTCTTTATTATTTTATAATCGAATTTGTTATGGTAATATTAAAAATACTTATTTAAAAATTTATTATGATTTAACTTATCGTGAATTTTTAATTCATTTAATTTTAATTGCAAATATTTTTTTATTAGGTTTATATCCTAAAATCTTTGAAAGTTGTATGCATGAAAGTATATCAAAAATTTTAATACATATTGATTTTTCTTTTTTTTATTAAAAAATATTTTTTAAAAAAAGCCCTTTTAGTCTAATGGTTAGGACATTGCCTTTTCACGGCAAAAATACGAGTTCAATTCTCGTAAAGGGTAAATATATAATATATTATTAAAAATAATAATAATATATATATATTATTCTAATATGATAATTTAATAACCTTTAATGGCTATTGAATTATCATATATATTGGAATCAAATATTAAGAAATTTAAGAATGAAAAAAGTTTACAAGAAACAGGTATTGTTTTATCAATGAGTGATGGTATTGCGAGGTGTTATGGTTTAATTAAAATTCAAGCTGGAGAAATGGTTGAATTTAATAATGGAATTAAAGGAATGGCTCTAAATTTAGAACCAGATGTTGTGGGTGTTGTTGTTTTTAGTAATGATAGAAAAATTCAAGAAGGTAATTTTGTAAAAAGAACTGGTTCAATTGTTAGTGTACCTGTAGGACCTGAAATTTTAGGTCGAGTAGTAGATGCTTTAGGACAACCAATTGATGGAAAAGGTCAAATTAAAACTAAAATTAAAAGTCGAGTTGAAATTAAAGCTCCTGGTATTATGCCTAGAGAAAGTGTTAAAGAACCTGTACAAACTGGTTTAAAAGCAGTAGATAGTTTAATTCCAATTGGACGTGGTCAACGAGAATTAATAATAGGTGATAGACAAACTGGTAAAACTTCTATTGCGATTGATACAATTATTAATCAAAGAGAACCTCATTTAAAAAAAGATTTTAATAATCAATTATATTGTATTTATGTAGGTATAGGTCAAAAAAGATCTACTATTGCTGAATTAACTAAAACTTTAGAAGAAAAAAATGCGATGTTTTTTTCTGTGATCGTAGCAGCTACAGCTTCTGATTCAGCCCCATTACAATATTTAGCTCCATATACTGGTTGTGCTATCGGTGAATATTTTAGAGATAATGGAAAACATGCTGTTATTTTTTATGATGATTTATCAAAACAAGCTGTAGCGTATAGACAAATGTCTTTATTACTAAGAAGACCTCCTGGTCGAGAAGCTTATCCAGGTGATGTATTTTATTTACATTCACGTTTATTAGAAAGAGCTGCAAAAATGAATAGAAAAATTGGTGGCGGTTCATTAACAGCTTTACCTATTATAGAAACTCAAGCTGGTGATGTTTCTGCATATATTCCGACTAATGTTATTTCAATTACTGATGGACAAATTTTTTTAGAAACTGAATTATTTAATGAAGGTCAAAGACCTGCAATTAGTGTTGGTTTATCTGTAAGTCGTGTAGGTTCATCAGCTCAAATTAAAGCAATGAAACAAATTGCAGGTACTATGAAATTAGAATTAGCTCAATTTAGAGAAGTACAAGCTTTTTCTCAATTTGGTTCAGATTTAGATGTAACTACTCAACAACAATTAAATAGAGGAATTAGATTAACAGAAATGTTAAAACAAGGATTAAATATGCCTTTATCGGTTGAAGATCAAATTATTATCATTTATTTAGGTGTTCGTGGTTTTTTAGATAAAATTACTTTAGATAAAATTTCTATTTTTGAAACTAATTGGTTAAATTTTATTAAAAATAATCATTCAAATATTTTAGAAGAAATTTTAATTAAGAAAGAAATTTCTAAAGAATTAGATAAAAAATTAAATATTTTAGCAATTGATTTTACTCAAAATTTTATTAAAAAATAAAATATTTTATTACTTTAAATAATTTTTTTAAAAAAACAATTATTGATTGAATTAATTCTATTAATAGTTGTTTTTAAAAAAAAAATTACAATCTCCTGGAATTGAACCAAGATTTTTCAGCTTAGAAGGCTAATACTCTACCAATTAAGTTAAGATTGTTTTTTTTTTTAAATTTAATTGGATTTTATATTAAAAATAGCTTTTAATGGATCTCTTGAAAGTTGTTTATAAATCTTTTGTTTAAAAATTTTCTTTCTTTCTTTCTGTGTTAATGTTACAGAACCAATTAATGCAATTAAAAGTATAATACCTGCAACTAAAAAAAAAAATGAATAATAATTGTATAAAATTTGACCTATTGTTTCAATATTTGTAATAGTATCTAATTGATTTATAAAATTTTTTAAAAAAGGTTTTATATCAATAAATATTTTTAATTCTTTTGAACCAAAAAATAAAGTATTTATTTCTTGATTAAAAAAAGAATTATTTATTAAATGATAATATGAAGTAAATATTTTACTAAACATTAAAGAGGTTTCTAAAAAAAAAATAAAACTAATTAAAAAAATAATTGGTATATAACCAAAATTATAATTAATTTTTTTTTTTTTAATTAAAACATTCACATCCAACATCATAATTACAAATAAAAATAATACTATAATAGCTCCTACATATATTATTATTAACATAATAGATAAAAATTCAATTTCTGAAATTAATAATAATCCTGTTGAATTTATAAAAACTAATATTAAAAAAAATGTAGAATAAATTGTATTTGTAGAATATATTACAAATATAGCAGAAGTTAAAGCTATAATTGAAAAAGTATAAAAAAAAATTGTTTCGAAAACCATAATAATTTTTATATTATTATATTAATATATAAATAAAAAATAAGATTAAAATTAGACTATTATTCACAGTATAAAAAATCGAAAAAAAAAGAATATATATTAAGAATATAGTACTAATTACCATTAATAAAGAATAATGATAAATATAACCTGTTTGTATTGAAATTATTTTTTTAATTAAAAAATAAAAAATGTTTATTAAACCATAAGGACCGCACATTTCCAATAAACCTTTATCTATTTTTTTATATGTAAAATCATAACCCATTTTTAAAAAAAACTGATTTATAAATTCAGAATAAACTTTATCAAAATACCATTTTCTATTTAAAAAATTATAAAAATAAATTCCATATTTAGAAATTTTTAATTTATATAAAAATTTAAATTTATAAAAGTATAAATAAATAGCACTAAATAAACCACCAAAACTTAAAAAAACAGGTAATAATTTTAAAAATGTTGGTAAAAATTCAGCATCTATCATTTGATTATGAGATGGATTTATATAAATTGAATTATTCCAAAAAGGAGAACCTAATCCAATAAACATATCTTTAAATAAATATCCAAAAAAAATACTAGCAAAAGCTAATAAAGCTAAAGGAATTGCCATCCATAAAGGTACATCATGTGCATTTTTAATACTATTTTTATGTGCATTTGTTTCACTTAAAAAAGAAAAAAATATTAAACGAGTTGAATAAAAAGCTGTAAAAAATGCACCAGTTGTACCTAATATATAAGCAAAAAGACCTGTTTCATCAAAATTAGCACAAGCTATTTCTAATATTGGATCTTTAGAATAAAATCCTGTTAAAAAAGGAAAACCCATTAAAGATAATGAACCAATTTGAAACATTATATAAGTAAAAGGCAATATACGTCGTAGTCCTCCCATTTTTCGAATATCTTGTTCATCTCCCATAGCATGAATTACAGCACCTGAACATAAAAATAATAATGCTTTAAAATATGCATGATTGAATAAATGAAAAATCGCTAATGGATAATTTGATAATCCACAAACAAAAAACATATAACCTAATTGACTACATGTAGAATATGCAATAATTTTTTTATAATCATTTTGTACTAAACCAATAGTACTTGCAAAAAAGGCAGTTAAAGCACCAATAATTGTAATAAATTTTAAGGAAAATATAGAATATTCAAAAATAGGTGAACAACGTACAATTAAATAAACACCAGCAGTTACCATTGTTGCTGCATGAATTAAAGCAGAAACAGGAGTAGGACCTTCCATAGCATCAGGTAACCATAAATGTAAAAAAATTTGAGCCGATTTACCCATAGCACCAATAAAGATTAAAAGACAAGCAACATCTATTATGTTTAAATAATAATTTAAAAAAATAAAATTAAAATCTTTCATAACTGAAACAGCTGCAAATAAACTAAAATATTCAAGAGTTCTACTATTGTAAAAAAGAATTAAAAATCCTAATAATAAAATTAAATCACTAATTCTATTAACTAACATTGCTTTAATTGCTGCTTTATTTGCTTGTAAACGTGTAGACCAAAAATTAATTAATAAAAATGAACAAAAACCAACACCTTCCCATCCAACAAACATTTGCATACAATTATTACTAGTAACTAATATAATCATAAAAAAAGTAAATAATGATAAATAGGACATAAATCTTGGTAAATGAGGATCAGTCGACATATATTGTGAAGAATATAAATGAACTAATGTAGAAATACTTGTTATAACAATAAGCATTATCATTGTTAAACTATCAAATAAAAAACCCCAATTACAATTGAACAAACCGCTACTAATCCATTTTGAAATATCAATAGAATATTCATATCCATGAATAATGGAATAATATATAAGAATTAATGAAAAAATACAACTTAAAAAAGTTGTTAAAATTGTTATTAATACTGAACCTTCACGTCCAATAAAAAAACCAAACAATCCAGCTGCTACTGAACCAAAAAAAGGTAAAAAAATTATTATTAATAATAACATAGTACAATTTTATAAAATAATTATATTTATACTTTAAATTAATTTATTATAATGATAATAAATTAATTTTGTATATTGAAATATCTCCATATAATTTAAAAAAAACTATCATAATAGCCAATCCAATTGCAGATTCTGCCGCTGCTACGGTTAAAATTAGTAATGAAAAAACTTGTCCTATTATATCATCAATTAAAACTGAAAAATAAATAAAATTTAAATTTATTGATAATAATAATAATTCAATAGACATTAAAACAATTATAATATTTTGTCTATTTAGAATTATACCAAATAATCCTAGACAAAATAAAAAAAAAGTAAAAATAAAATGATTTAAAATACTCATAATTAAATTAACCAATTAAAACTTATTAAAATACTTGCAGTATATAAAAACCAACTTAATGTAAAAGGTAAAAATATTTTCCAACCTAAACGCATTAATTGATCATAACGATATCTAGGTAAAATAGCTCGAGCTACTACAAATAAAACAACAAAAAAACATACTTTGATACTAAACCAAAAAGATCCAGGTAAAAAATTAATAAATTTAAAATTAAATGGAAAAGGTACTAACCAACCACCTAAAAATAAAATAGTAATTAAACTACTCATTAGTAACATATTAGCATATTCTCCTAAAAAAAATAAAGCAAATCCCATTGCAGAATATTCAACATTATAGCCTGAAACCAATTCAGCTTCAGCTTCAGGTAAATCAAATGGATGTCGATTTGTTTCTGCTAGAGATGATATAAAAAAAATTAAAAAAATTGGAAAAAGAGGAAAACAATACCAAATAGTTTTTTGAGCTAAAATGATAAAAATTAAATTTAAAGATTTAGCACATATAGTTACAGAAAGAATTGAAAATCCAATCGTTAATTCATAAGAAATCATTTGTGCAGTTGATCTTAAAGCACCTAAAAAAGAATATTTAGAATTACTTGACCAACCACCTATAATAATACCATAAACACCTAACGATGAAATTGCTAATAAATATAAAATACCTATATTTAATTCTGTAAAAAACATACCAAATCCTAATGGTATAATAACCCAACTTAATAAACTTAAAAAAAAAGTTAAAATTGGAGCAAATATAAATAAAATAACATCAGCATTACTAGGTAAAATAGTTTCTTTTAAAAATAATTTAAGACCATCTGCTAAAGGTTGTAATAATCCAAAAGTACCAACTACATTAGGACCTCTTCTTCTTTGAATAGAAGCTAATATTTTACGTTCTACTAAAGTAAAATAAGCAATAGCGATTAATAAAGGTAATACTAAAATTAAAAATTTTAAAATTGTATAAATCATAAAGAAAATTTGGAGTGATTTTTAATAATTCTATTTGAATTAATTAGAATTTTTGAATATTGTTCTAATATATTCGAATAATAATTATTTTTTAATAAAACATTTAAAAAATTAATATTAATTTTTAAATGTTTTTTATTAAAATTAAAATTATATATAATTTTAATTTTTTTTTTTATTAAATAGGGTAAAATATCTTTAATATTTAAAAATAAATTAGAATTAAATTTTGATTGATTCTTTTTTAATAAGAATTTATAAATATTTCGATAAATTATTGAATCTTTTCGTTGTTCTGTATTTAAATTTAAAATTTGTTCATTTTTTTGAATAAATCCTTCAATATTGATATATATTCCATTTTTCTCTAAAAAGGTTAATCCAGGTAGAATCAAATTTGAATTTTGTGCATCATTAGTAAAATGATGTCCTTGATAAATAATAAAACTATTTTTTGGTATTTGCAATTTATTTTTTAAATTTGTGTTATATAAATAATATAATTTTGAACTTTTTAAAAAATTATTTTTTTTTGGAAAAGTGATTTCAAAAAAATTAATTAAAGATGTTTGTGAATGAAATATATTTATATTATTTTTAAAATTTAATAAGTTTTTTAATTTTGATAAAACAAAAAAACCATTTTTATGATTTAAAATATTTTGACCAAAAAAAATTAAAGGTTTTTTTGCTTTTTTTAAATCTTTACAAAAAGAATGTTTTCCTAAAATAATATTTATTAAACTTTGAAAAGTTAATCCTAAATGTTTTATAGGATAAGTAAAATCAGTTTTATTTCCTATATAGGCTATTTTAAAATTTCCTTTTTTTAAACGATTAATTAAATGAATATTTAAAATAGAACCTTCTTTACGTATATCTGTATTAATTATTAAACAAAGATCTGATTTTTCAATTGATTTTAAAGTATTATTAAATAAAAAATTTGATGTTATATCAGAATTAATTTTTATATTTGAATTATTTAAAAAAGATTCATAATGAATATTTGAAATTCCTAATTTATTCAAATTTTTTTTTAATAAAAAAACAGATTCTAAATCAGTTAAATTACCAATAATACTTTTAATATTAAAACTATCAATTGTTGTTAATTTTTGATTAATTAAAGTTAATGCAGAAAACCATGAAATTTTATGAAAATTATTTTTATTATCCTTTAATAAAGGATATGTTAATCGTTGATATTTTAAACTATCAAAAAAATATCGTGTTTTATTTGATATCCATTCTTTATTAATATTAAAGTTAGTTTTAGGTAAAATTCGTATAATTTCATTATTGAAATAATCAATTTTAATATTTGAACCAATACTATCTAAAATATCAACACCTTCTTTTTTTTTTAATTCCCAAGAGCGAGCTTTAAAGCTATAAGGTTTTGAAGTTAAAGCTCCTACTGGACATAAATCAATTAAATTACCAGAAAATTCTGAATTAAAAATTTTAGGATAATAAAAATTAATCTCAGTTTTATTACCACGACCTGTTGTTCCTAAATCATCAATTCCACAAATTTCATTTGCAAAACGAACACAACGTGTACAATGAATGCATCTAGTCATAATAGTTTTAATAAAAGGACCACAATATTTATCTTCTACACTACGTTTATTAAAAAAAAAACGACTTCGATCTGAACCAAAAATCATAGTTTGATCTTGTAAATCACATTCTGAAGCTTGATCACATATTGGACAATCTAATGGATGATTAATTAATAAAAATTCTAATACACTTTCTCTAGCTTTTTGTACTAAAGGTGTATCTGTAAAAATTTTCATATTAGGCATTAAAGGCATAGCACATGAAGCAATAGGTTTTGGTGAATTTTCAATTTCAACTAAACACATTCTACAATTACCTGAAATTCCTAAATTTTCTTGAAAACAGAATTTAGGAATTTCAATTTTGAAATTATTACAAGCTTGTAATACTGTTAAATTTTTATTTACTTTTAATTTAATATTATTAATATATATTTCAATCATATATTTTATTTAAAAATGTTATCAAAATATGAATTTATTTGCACTAAAAGAATATATTTAATATAAAAAAATATTTTAATAAAAAATCAATTCTTTAAGACTTATCAAAGAAGGGACTCGAACCCTTATTGCTTAAAGCTTTACATCCTAAGTGTAATGTGTTTACCAATTTCACCACTTTGATAAAAAATACCTACTATTGGATTTGAACCAATAACCTATATATAAGGAATAGATTTTAAATCTATCGTGTTTACCAATTTCACCAAGTAGGCTTTTTTATAAAATACATGAGAAAAAATAAAATAATAACGTATTTACAATTACATTTATTAGAATTAAAATATAATTTTTTTATTCTTTTAATTTCTTTTATTTATCTTTTTTTAGTTTCATATTATTTTTCTGATCAATTAATATATTTATTAGTTAATAATTTAATTAATAAAAATATGTTAAAATATTTTATATTTACAAATATTACTGAAATTTTTATCACTAATATGTTTATATCAATTTTTATATCTTTATTTATAATAATCCAATTAATTATTTTATTAATTTGGTTTTTTTTAGTAGAAGGTTTATATCAATTTGAAAATTTTTTTTTTTTAAAATATTATTTTTTATATTTATTTTTTAATTTATTTATAATAAAATTAATTTTTATAAATATTATTCCTAATATTTGGACTTTTTTTTTAAATTTAAAATTTTCAAATTCATATTTATTAATAATTTATTTTGAACCAAAAATTAATAATTATTTTAATTTTATTTTTTCTTCATTTATTTATATATTTATAATTTTTATTTATTTTTTTTTTTTTTTTTTATTTATATTTAATGAATTTTTAAAAATTAAAATAATTATTAATTTTAGAAAGTTTTTTTATTTAAAAATAATATTATTAAATACTCTAATTACTTCTTCTGATATAATAAATCTTTTATGTTTTTTTTTATTATTTATATTAATTTTTGAAATATTTATCTATATTTTAATATATTTAAAAAAATATAAATTAAATAATTTTTTCAAAAAAATTTAATTTAAAATTTTTATTTATATTTTTAATATTTTTTTTTGATTGAAAAATTTTTAAATTTATTTGATAATTTTTAAAATATTTAATAGATGTTATTTTTAAAGAAGCACCATTTGTTAAGATAATTTTATTTTTATAAGTAAAAAAATTTTTATTTTTATGCATATATTAATTTAATTTTAATTTATGGCTAGATAACATAAAGGTAATGTAAAGGACTGCAAATCCTTTAATGACGGTTCGAATCCGTCTCTAGCCTTTAAAGGATAGAGTGGGATTTGAACCCACGGTATTTTTATATACTTCAGTTTTCAAGACTGACACCTTAAACCACTCGATCATCTATCCATATATATTAACGTTTTTTTTTTTTTAATCGACATCCATTAAAAGGTTTTTTTGTTTTATCAAAAACATATTTTATTTTTATTTTTTTTTTATTTAAATTTTTTAAAATATTATATCTACCTAAACCTGTACCATATAAATAAATTTTTAATTTTTTAATATTTTTTAAAGAAAGATATTTATTAATTTTATAAACAATTAATTGAACATTATATGGTATATTTTTTTTAAATCTTGTTTTTTTTAATGATTTAGTAGACCATTGTTTTAAAAGATTTCCATTATGTTTTGTTAAACTAATAATAGTATTTTTAAAATTTGCAATAACATGTAAATTAGCTAAAATTAATAAATTATTTAGTTTTTTTCTTTTCTTTTTATATTTTTTTTTAAAATTATATTTAAATTTATTCTTATTCATATTTTATTTTTTTCTTTTTTTTTTATGGATTTTAATTTTAAATGGACGTTTATTACGTGAAATACGTTTTTGAATAAAAATATTTTTTAATTTTTTTGTAGTTTTAGCATTTGTATGTGTACGTTGTCCTCTAACAGGTAATCCTTGATTTTGCCGAATTCCTCTATTACTTTTGATTTCTAATAATTCATTTAATCGTTCAGTTTTTTTCTTTTTTAAAAAATGTTCAATTTTTAAATTTTTATTAATATAAGTAATAAGCCTATTTATTTGATTACTTTTAATTTTATCCAAAGTAATTTTAGGATTAATTCCTATATTTTTACAAATCTTTTTTGATTGAAATTTATTGATTCCATATAATATAGTTAATGAGTATAAAATCTTTTTTGAATTTGAAATTGTTTTATTAAAAATATATAACATAAATTTATTTTATCTATATACCATACAAAATGATAGAAAAAAAAATAAATCCAATAACACCATCACAACGTCAAACATTATTATTAAAAAAAAATAATTTAACTCAAAATTTTAAAATTAAATCTTTAACAAAAGGATTTCAACGTGCTAATGGTAGAAATAATCAAGGTAAAATAACTGTAAAACATCGAGGTGGAGGACATAAACGTTTATATCGAATAATTAATTTTAATAGATCAAAAAATATTGAAGGTTTTGTCGATAAAATTTTATATGATCCTAATCGTTCAGCAAATATTGCTTATATTAAAAATGATTTTCAATCTTATTTAATTATAGCAGCTGAAGGGTTAAAACTTAATCAATATATTAAGAGTTCATCTAATGCTGAATTAAAAATAGGTAATGCTCTACCTTTACAAAATATACCGATAGGAAGTTTAATACATAATATTAGTTTATATCCTAAAGCAAAAGGAAAATTAATAAGAAGTGCAGGTACTTCTGCACAATTAATTCAAAAAATTAATAATAAATATGCTAAAATTCGATTAAGTTCTGGTAAATTAAAATTAATTTTATTAACTTGTTATGCTACAATAGGTACTGTATCTAATCTTAATTATAATAAAATTAAATTAGGTAAAGCCGGTCGTTCTCGATGGTTAAATAGACGACCTAGTGTAAGAGGAGTTGCTAAAAATCCAGTAGATCATCCTCATGGTGGAGGTGAAGGTAAAACAAGTGGTGGAAGACCGTCAGTAACCCCTCATGGTAAAATAACAAAAGGAAAACCTACTCGTAGAAAAAAAAAAAAATTATTTATTTAAAAAAATATGTCAAGAAGTAAATATAAAGGTCCATTTTTTAAAGTTAATTTTTTAAAAAAAAAAAAATGGATAAGAATAATAAATAAAAATTTAACAATATTACCTGAATATAATAATTATTTTGTAAGTATCTATAATGGTAAAACTTTTATTAATTTAAAAATAAATGATAAAATGATTGGTTTTAAATTTGGTGAATTTATTAATACACGTAAGAAACATATATATAAAAAAAAAAAGTAAATTATGGGTCAGAAAAGTATACCAATTAGTTTAAGATTAAATAAAAAAAAGAATTGGAATTCAAAATGGATTGTTGATAATAATGATTATTCTAATTTATTACATTTTGATTTAGAAATTAAAAAATATTTTGAAATAATTTTTAATTATAAAAATTTAAAATTAATAAATATTAATATTATAAAAATATCAAATAATATAAATATATATTTATATATTCAAAAAAATACAAAAAAATATTATAAATTATCATTTAATAAAATTATAAATCAATTTAATTTATATTATCCAAATAATAATATAAAGATATTTATAAAAAATGTTCAATTTTTTGAATTTTTTTTTTTAAGAAAAGATTTAAAAGAAATCTTTTTTCGAATAAAAAAAAATAATAGAATTAATAAAAATGTTAAAAAAATGATTTATAATTTTAGTTATTCTCTTTATACTAAAAATATTAGTATAATAACATTTTATATTAAACAAACATTAGAAAAAAAAAAAAAACATAAAAAATTTATAAATCATATTAATCGAATGCTTAATGAATTTTTTAAAATATTTTCTAATTTTATTGGATATCGTTTACAATTTAAAGGTCGATTAAATAAATCAAAACGTAAAAAAAGAATAATATTTCAAAAAGGTAAAATTCCTTTAAATACATTAAAATATGATATAAAATATCATTTTAATAAATTTAAAACACCATCAGGTATTTGTAGTATTAAATTATGGATTTTTTTAAAATCATTTAAAAAAAAAAGAATATTAATTAAAACAACAAAAAATACGAAAAATTATGTTATTTCCTAAAAAAAATAAATATAAAAAACAATTTAAAGGTAAAATTTTAGGTAAAACAATAAAAGGTAGTAAAATTATTTATGGTAAATATGCACTAAAAGTATTAGAAGAGTCTAGATTAACTTCAAAACAAATAGAAGCAACTCGTAAAATAATTATCCGAAAAATGAAAAAATTAGGATTTGTTTGGATTCGAATTTTTCCAGATATACCTGTTACTACAAAACCAACTGAAAATCGTATGGGTAAAGGAAAAGGAACTGTTTCTTTTTGGATAGCTAAAGTTAAAAAAGGTCAAATTCTATATGAAATTAGTGGTATTTCTTTAGAAAATGCAAAAAAAGTTCTTAAAGCAGGATCAAATAAATTACCTGTTAAAACAAAATTTATTTATAAATAAGGCTTATAGTTTAATTGGTTAGAGCATACCGCTCATAACGGTATAGTTGTAGGTTCAAATCCTACTAGGCCTATAATTATAATCATTTAAAAAAATGAAAAAATTAAAAAAAAAAAAAATTAATATTTTATTAAATTATCAACAATTTTTAAAAAATAATTCTTTAAAGAAAAAATTTTTTAAATCAAAGAATTCTTTATTAGAAAATCAAATTTTATATAAAAATCCAATTTTAGAAACATCTATAATTGAATTTAATAATTATGAAAATATTTATTTACCTTTTACATTAATAAAAATAAATGAAATTTCAATAATAGATTTACAATATGAAAATATTATATTATTTAATTATGATTTAACTTTTAATATATTAAAAAAATTTAATAGAATAATGTTTCCATATATAATAAATTTTCAAAATAATTTAATTAAAGGTCGTTTATTAGGTGGAAATTGGAATAATAAAAAAATTCTTATTTCAATTCTTGGTTTTATTTTTCCAATGAAACCAATGAATTTAAATAATGCTTTAAATTATAAAAAAATTTATTTTTTTAATAAGTATAATAAAAAAGGATTTTATAAAAAAAAAATTAATTCAACACGATTAATTAATTGTTATAAAATTAAATATTTAAATTTTAAAATTAAAAATAAAAAAAATAATTTAAAAAAAAAAGAATTATCTAGACTTTCATATATTCAATTTATTTTTCAAAAAAAAAAATTAAAAAAAAAAAAAAAGTTTTCTTTCAAAAAAAAAAAAATGTCGAAAATAAAAATATAATACATCTTATTTTATTAAATAATATGCCACAATTCGATCAATTTTCATTTTTAGATCAAATTTCATGGTTTTTTTTCTTTTTCTTTTTTTTTTATTTTTTTCTTACTTATTTTTTTTTACCTCAAATTTGTTATAATTTAAAATTTAGAAAAAAAAAAATAATTTTTGATCAGAAAAAACAAAAGCAAATTATATTTGAAAAAAGAAATATATATTTTTTTTTTAATAATTCATATGAAATTTATTGTTCTCTTTTAGAAGATTTTTTTTTAAAAAAAATTTCAATTTATAATAAAAAAGAAAAAAATAAAATACAAAAAATTCCAATGATTAATTTTTTCTTTAAAAAAAAAATATCTTTTTTTTTAAACCAAAAATTTTTATTATTTAAAAAAAATTTTATTTTTAATTAATTTTTTTTAAATATAAATGTATAGCTCAATTGGTAGAGCGCCGGACTTTTAATCCGAGGGTCTTGGGTTCGAATCCCGATACATTTAAGGGGATATATTTCAATTGGTAGAAACTATGTTTTGCAAATATAAGGTTATCGGTTCGAATCCGATTATCTCCATATTCATATATTTTAACATATTATAAATATGCAAAAAAAAATAAAAAAAAATATTAAACAACGTTATTTATTTAAAAATTTAGAAAAAAAAAGATTAGCATTAAAAATTATTTCAAAAAATTTAAATATAAATAAAGATTTACGTTGGAAATTACAACAAAAATGGTTTTTTTTTCATCAAAATTCTTCTATTACTCGAATTAAAAATTTATGTATTTTAACTGGACGTTCTAGAAGTATTTATCGTTTTTTTAAAATTTCACGAATTCAATTACGTAAATTAGCATCAAATGGTTTTTTACCAGGTGTTTCTAAATATAGTTGGTAATATATATATTTATGATTGTTACAGATACTCTTGCAAATTTATTTTCAAAAATAAAAAATGGCTATTTAGCAAAAAAATCAAAAATAGTGCAAAAAAAATCAAAACAGTGTATAAATATTTTAAATATTTTTATTAAAGAAGGTTTTATAAAAAGTTATAAAATAAATTCTAAAAATCAATTAGATATATATTTAAAATATAAAAAAAATAAATCAGTTATAACTAATATAAAACGTTTATCAAAACCCGGAAAACGTTTATATATAACTAATAAAAATTTATATAAAAAAAAAACAGGATTTTATATTATTTCAACATCTTTAGGTATTTTAACTGATTTAGAAGCTAAAAAATTAAATGTTGGTGGTGAATTAATTTGTCAAATTTTTTTTTAAATTATGATTCAAATATTGAAAAAAAATATTAAAATTAAAAAAAAAATTTTTTTTAAAAGTTTATTAATAAATATTAATTTTTTTTTTATAGATAGAATTTTTATTTTTCCAGAAAATATAAAAGTTTTTAATAAAGATAAAATTATTTTTTTTGAAACTTCTTTAGGATTATTATCTTTGCCATTAACTTATAATATTTTTTTTTTTATTAAAAAAAATAAATTATTAATTAACTATACTAAAATTAAAAATAAAAAAAATATTTTAAATTTATATGATAAATTAATTAAAATAAAAATAAAAGGTGTTTTACAAGGTTTTAAAATTAGTTTAATTTTACAAGGTATTGGTTTTAAAGCTTTTATTAAAAATAACAAATTAATTTTAAAATTAGGATTTAGTCATAATATTATTATATCAATTCCTGTTACTATTAAAATTAGTATTCAATTAAATATTTTAATATTTAGTAGTATAGATTATATATTTTTAAATCAATTTATATACTATATTAAAAATCTTAAAAAACCTGAACCTTATAAGGGAAAAGGTATATTATTAAAAAATGAGAAAATTCTACGAAAAGAAGGAAAAAGAGGTAAAAAATAATTAAAGATGATAAAAAAAAAAAATAATAATAATACTTCAATTTTATTAAATCTATTATTTAAATCAAGAAATATGTATGGAGAATTTTTAATTTCAACAAATAAAGAAATATTACCATTTATTTATGGAAATAGACATGATCATAGTATAATTAATTTAAAAAACGTTTCTTTTTTTTTAAAACGTATTTTTAAATTAATAAAACATATAATACAAAGAAATGAAAAAATTTTAATTATTGGAAATTCAGATGAAATTAAATTTTTATTTACAACTACATTTAAAAAAAAACATCCAAATATTATTATTTTTACTAATGAATGGATAAATGGATTAATTACAAATAAAATTTTAAATACAACATTTAATAAAATTATTCATTTTTTAATTAAAAAAAAAAAAATAAAATTAATTTTAATAATTAAAAGTTCAACTAAAGATATTTTTCTAAATAAAGAAATTTCTACTTTAAAAATTCCAATAATTTCATTAATAAATACAAATCAAATTATAAAAAAAATTGATTATCCTATTGTAACAAATACTAAAAATATTAAGTCTATATATATTATAATGTATTTATTACGTAAAATATTTTAATAAAAAATATGAATAAATTAAATCCAAGAAATAAAATTTGTTTTCAAAATAATCAAAATATTCATAGAAATTTAAAATTATTAAAATTAAAATCTAAAAAATGGAATTTTTTTAAAAAAAAATTAAGATATAAAAAAGAAATAAAACCTGAAAAACGTCAACAATTTTTTCAAAAGAGATTATTTGAAAAACAACAATTTAGAAATTTTTACGGCTGTATTCATGAATATCAATTAAAAAATATATTACGAAAATTATCAGAAAAAGATAATAAAATAAATATTTTTCAAAAATTTGTTGTACTTTTAGAAAGTCGTCTAGATATTAATTTAGTAAGATTAAAATTAGCAAAAACAATTTTTCAAGCAAAACAATTAATTAATCATAAAAAAATTAAAATTAATGATAAAATTATAAGTAAACCTAATTTTTTATTAAAAAAAGGAGATATTATTTTTATTATAAAAAATTATAAATATGTCAAAAAATATAAAAAAATTTCAAAAAAAAAAATATTTAAAACAAAATTTTAAAAAACCTTATTTTAATAAAAAAAAAAATAAATATTTTTTTCCTAAAAAAAAAGATATTTATTTTTTTTTAGGTACAAAAAGACCAAAAAAACCTTTAACAACTAAATATTTACATAGAAATAAAAAAATAAAAACAGGTATTTTTTTTAAAATCCCTACTTTTAAAACAATTTTATATCCTTTTCGTTTAAATTTTAAATTAATTAATGAATATTTTAAATAAAATTATAACAATAATAAAAAAATAATATTTAATATATTTTAATTTTATTATTAATTAATTTAAAATTTAAATAAATTATATATTTTGATACAATTGAAGAAGATAATAGAATAAAATAAAAACAATTTAAATTAAAAGTTAAAAAATTGTTTTTTATTTTACTCAAAACTAATAATAAAATGGAAATTTAAATCTATCTTTATAATGTGGTTTAATATTCATTAAATTCAAATTAAATTTTTTCATTGGATTTGAATTCATGTTTTGAACTGAATTCGAACTAGAATTCATGTATTTTAATGCATCTGATTCAAAATTTAATTTAATTTCTTCTGGTGTCATTTCCTTTGTCATATTAGCAATTGTATCTAATGTAGAAGCATCTCCTCCTTCCCATGAAGTGTAAAAAATTATAAAAATAAATAAAATAATGCCTCCAATAATCCAGAATTTTGTATTATCCGGTTGTTTCGGAATATTTTGGTTAGATCTACCTAACTCAGCTTTTAACGATTCAATCTCATTTTCTAAATCACATATATGTCGATGATTTAGTAAATCTAAATCAAAAATATCATTTATAAATAAATAATAATAAAATGTTATAAAAATGATAATATATTTTAAAAATTTTTTAATTTTTTTGTTTATATTCTATATTGTTGATTAAAGTAATAATTTTTCTTCTTTTAAAAAGATAATATTGTTGTAAAAATATCAGAGATTATTTTTCAATAATCTCTGATATTTTTTAAAGACGCATTCCAAACATCCCGAATCTTAAACTTCTTCAATAGATTAAGTTATAGAAACGCCATATGTTAAAAATCGTACTAAAAACCCCCTATTGGAAGCATTTTCATTGACGTTATGTCATTGATTCTACCAAACCTAAATCTGTATATAATACACATCTTTAATTTGATAATATTCTTCATCTACTTGTTAATTAAATTCTCAAGTAAGTTTTTTTAATTGGTCATCTGTCGTTAGTCGAAGATTTTTTAAAAAATTATTATATATTGGAATATAATTTTCCAATTTTTTCAATAATTGAAATATTTTTTCTTGATTATCTAATAACGATTGATAATCATTCTCAAGACCAATGAATTCTTTTGAATTCAATTTTATATATTTTAATATATTCATATTTTTTTTTTTTGAAATGGCTGTAATTATAAATTATTTTTTTAAAATAAAAAAAATAGCACTTTCTTTTTTTCATTTTTTTTAATAAAAATATTAATTATTTTTACCTTAAATGATATATTTTTTTTAAAAAAAATTAATTATTTACAATTTGAAGTAAATATATATAATTTTTTTTTGAATCATTTTTTATGATAAATTAATAACTAATTAAAATGATATAGATAAATATCTATATTATATTAAATCACACAATTTAATCAATATAGTGAATTAATAAATAGTATAGAGATTAAATCTAAAATTTTAATTTTAAATATTTTTATTATTAATTATAACTTTATTTTTTAAATAATTATAGTTATAATTTTTTAATTTTTTAATTTATTCTTAAAAAAAAATATAATAATTTGTATTTTTAAGAATATTGTATAATTGATAGAAAAGCCTATATAGCTTTTTATCGTGTTGTAAATATTATTATGCTATGTTTGAATGTTTTGATTTTGTTGTGGATAATAGTGTTTTAATCTATACTATTGAATCCAAATAATTTTTTAATTATATTTTTAATCCTTAATTTTTTATCTTAAATTTTTATCATAAAGCATATCCTCAGTCACTTCTTTAGTGGGAATTTTTTTACCAGTTTTAACATCTATTAAGTCAAAAGCTCGACCTATATTTTGAGGACAACCTGTTTTTATACGTGTAGGAGTACTCCACATCGGCTTAGGTTTTGCAATCATTTCATCAGGAATTTCTTCCTCCTCGGAACTACTATAACTAGAACCATCATCCCCAAAAATAACTAATAAAATTCCAATAAATAAAAATGAAAAAAATAAAAATAACCAAAAAGGTAATTTTTTTTTAAATTCTTCAATTTTTTTTTTTTTAATTTCTTCTTCATCAAGATTAATATCTTGATCATCATCAAAAAATGTTAAATCTATTGGTAAAAAAAAAAAAATTAAGAATATACTTATAGATAATAAATTTTTTTTTTTGAAAAAATTATAGATTTTTATTATTATAATTAAATTTTTTATTAATATAAAAATTCCCATAAAGTTTTAAAAAAAAAATAATTAAATATATTAATAGTTTTAAATATGATTATTTTTTATATTATTATAACAAATTATTAAATAAATTTCAAAATTATCTTTTTTTTCTAAAAAATATATTAATTATCAATTTTATCACCATAAATTAAAGTTACATAAACAATGTAAAAAAAAAAAAGAGCTGAAAAAAATGAAATGTAAGAACCAAAACTACTTACAGCATTCCAACCACTCATTGCATCCGGAAAATCAGGAATTCTTCTAGGCATACCACTTAATCCTAAAAAATGCATAGGAAAAAACGTTATATTTACACCAATAAAAAATAACCAAAAATGAATTTGTCCTAAAATTTCCGGATATCTACGACCAGATATTTTTCCAATCCAAAAATAAAATCCAGTAAAGATACCAAAAACGGCTCCCATAGATAATACATAATGAAAATGTGCTACAATATAATAAGTATCATGTATAGCAATATCTAAACCAGAATTCGACATAACTACACCAGTTACACCTCCCATAACAAATAATAGAATAAATCCTAAAGTAAATAATAAAGGTGTTTCAAATTTTAAAGAACCACCCCATAATGTAGCTAACCAACTAAAAATTTTAATACCGGTAGGTACTGCAATTATCATTGTAGCAGCTGAAAAATAAGCTCTAGTATCTACATCTAATCCAACTGTAAACATGTGATGTGCCCATACAATTGAACCTAATAAACCAATAGATAACATGGCATAAACCATACCTAAATAACCAAAAACATTTTTTCTTGCAAAAAAGGCAGAAACTTGACTAATAATACCAAAAGCAGGTAAAATTAAAACATAAACTTCAGGATGACCAAAGAACCAAAATAAATGTTGATATAATACTGGATCACCTCCACCTGAAGGATCATAAAAAGAAGTATTTAAATTTCTATCTGTTAATAACATAGTAATTGCACCTGCTAATACAGGTAAAGTTAATAATAATAGAAAAGCAGTAATAAAAATAGACCAAACAAATAAAGGTAATCTATGAAAACTTAAACCAGGAGATCTCATATTATAAATAGTTGAAATAAAATTAATAGCTCCTAATAAGGAAGAAATTCCTGATAAATGTAAACTAAAAATAGCTAAATCAACAGAAGGTCCTGAATGTGCTTGACTACTTGATAATGGTGGATAAATGGTCCACCCAGTACCAGCACCTGATTCTACAAGAGCTGATGAAACTAATAATAATAACGATGGAGGTAATAACCAAAAACTAATATTATTCATACGTGGAAATGCCATATCAGGGGCTCCAATTAATAAAGGAACAAACCAATTCCCAAAACCGCCAATTAAAGCTGGCATAACTAAAAAGAAAATCATAATAAAAGCATGAGCAGTAACAACAACATTATATAATTGATGATTTCCCATAAAAATTTGATTTCCCGGTTGAGCTAATTCCATTCGGATTAGAAGAGATAGTGTTGTACCTATAATACCAGCAAAAGCACTAAAAATTAAATATAAAGTTCCAATATCTTTATGATTTGTTGAAAAAAGCCATCGAGTAATCCATTGTTCGATATTTTTAAAATTCATTTTTATAAATATAATAATATTTTTTAATTAAATGTAAAATTGCATTTTTATTCTTAAATTAAGAAAAACGTTGGTTTTTTAATTCTTATTTAAAAAAAAATTTTTTATTTTATTAGTTATTTTTTTAATATCAGTAAATAATAATAATATTAAAAAAATTATACTTATAATTTTAAGTAACATAAAAATTTTTAATTAAATATTAGTTTTATTTTTTAACCAATTTAAATAATTTTCTAATGAAACAGCTTCTACAACAATAGGCATAAATCCATGATTTACTCCACAAATTTCACTACATTGTCCATAAAAAACACCTTCTCTTTTAATAAACATTGATGTTTGGTTTAATCTACCTGGACAAGCATCTAATTTAATTCCTAATGAAGGTATGGCCCATGAATGTAAAACATCAGAAGCTGTAATTAATATTCTAATATGACTATTAGTTGGAACTAAAACTCGATTATCAACTTCTAAAAGTCTAAACTGACCAATTGATAAATCATCTTCTTGTATCATATAACTATCAAAAATTAAAGGTTCATGTGAAAATTCTAAATTATCAGAATATTCATAACTCCAATACCATTGACTACCTATCACCTTTAAAGTAATAATTGGATCAATCACTTCATCCATTGAATATAATAGAGCAAAAGAAGGAATAGCTATAACTAATAATATTAAAGCAGGAATAGAAGTCCAAATAATCTCTATAGTTGCACCATGTACAATGGTACTTGGAATTTTATTTTTTCTTTCATTAAAAAGAATTATTACTTTAAATAACATCCAACAAACAAATACAGTAATAATGATTAAAAAAAACATTAAATCATGATGAAAATTAATAATACCTTCCATAACTGGAGTTGCTGGGTCTTGAAACCCAATTTGCCAAGGCTCACAAAAATCTAAAAATGTAAGAGACTGAATAATTTTTATTGTCATAAAATTTTTTTAAAATGTTATTTTAGTTTTTAATATATACAAAATTAAGTAATCTAAAAAAAAATAATTAATATTTTTTCTTCTTAAACAATGTAAAATTTTTAATTTTTTATTAATTGTTTTCTATTTTATAAAAAAGTATTATAAATTTAAATTTAAATTCCCTTTAGTTAAAAAGTATTTTAAATAAAATTTTATTTTTATAACTTGAATTTAATTAATTTCAGATTTTATAAAATTTTTTTAACTTATAATTTTTATAAATAAGGAAAAATGGGATTTAACCCATAACAATTAACAGGAAAAATGGGATTTAACCCATAACAATTAACAGGAAAAATGGGACTTGAACCCATAACAATAATTTTGGAGACTATGATTTTACCAATTAAACTATTTTCCTAAAAAAAATTAATTTAAGAATGTTTAAAGATCTCTTCCAGACACAGGTTCCCCTACGACTACCTTGTTACGACTTCATCAAAGTTACTAATTACTTTCTAAGTATTTTAATTTAGATAAATTAAAATATAAATTATTTTAATTAAATAATTATTTAAAATTATTAAATAAATTAAAATCATTTTAAAAATAATTAACTTCCCTAATGTGACGGGCGGTGTGTACAAAGTCCAGTAACATATTCACCGCAACATGCTGTTTTGCGATTACTAGCGATTCCAACTTTATAAGGGCGAGTTTCAGCCCTTAATCCGAACTAAGATAATTTTTAAAGATTTGCTCCAACTTAACATTATTGCCTCTCATTGTGATTATCATTGTAGCACGTGTGTAGCCCAACCCATAAGGGCCATAAAGACTTGACGTCATCCCCATCTTCCATTAATATATCATTAATCTTTTTGTTAGAGTCCTTTTATTAATTTTAATAAATTAGCAACTAACAATGAGGGTTACGCTCGTTAAAGGATTTAACCAAACATTTCACAACACGAGCTGACGACAGCCATGCAACACCTGTTTTTTATATAAAATTTTATATAAAAATTAGCAAGAGTTGGTAAGGTTCTGCGCGTATTATCGAATTAAACCACATGCTCCACCGCTTGTGTAGACTCCCGTCAATTCCTTTAAATTTCAATCTTGCGATTATACTTTTCAGGCGGAGTGCTTAACGCGTTAGCTGTTATATCTAAAAATTCTAAATATTAGCACTCATCGTTTACAGCATGGACTACCGGGGTCTCTAATCCCGTTCGCTACCCAAGCTTTCGTTTCTTAGTGTCAGTATATACCCAGATAATTGCCTTCGCCATAGGCCTTCCTCCTATTATCAACGTATTTTATCACTCCAATAGAAATTCCATTATCCTCTATTTATACTCAAGTTTATTAGTTTTGAAAAAATGTATAAAGTTGAGCTTTAATTTGTTCCTTTCAACTTAAAAAACCACCTACAAACCCTTTACGCCTAATCATTCCGAATAATGCTCGCTCCTCCCGTATTACCGCGGCTGCTGGCACGGGTATTAGCCGGAACTTCTTTTTTAAGTACTGTCATTTTCCTCCTTAATGAAAGAGTTTTACAACCTAATTAGCCTTCTTCACTCACTCGGTATTGCTGGATCAAGCTTTCGCTCATTGTCCAAAATTCCTCACTGCTGCCTTTAAAAAAGTTTGGGCCGTGTCTCAGTCCCAATGTGGCTGATCGTTCTTTCAAACCAGCTAAAGATAAAAGGCTTGGTAAGTCTTTTAAACTACCAACTACCATAATCTTACGTAAACTCATCTTTTAACGTTATAAACTTTATTTATTTATTCAGTATTTTTAATAAAATTAATTATTCCGAATTAAAAGGTAGATAATTCACGTTTTACTCACCCGTTCGCTATGTTTATTACATTCAACTTGCATGTGTTAAGCATACCGATAGCATTTATTCTGAGCCAGGATCAAACTCTATTTAATTTTAACATTAATTATTTATAATTATGATTTAATAAAAAACAAAATTTTAAAAAAATTAAAAATGAAACATTCTTATATTAGTTATATATTTTTAAAAGATAAAAAATTTTAAATTTAATTTATAATAAAAAATTTATTGGAGAAAGTAGGATTTGAACCTACGTAGAAAATTTCAACAAATTTACAGTCTGCCGCTTTTAACCACTCAGCCATTTCTCCAGTTAATTTATTTTATGTGATTAGTGGGACTCGAACCCACAATATTTACTTGGAAGATAAAAGATTTACCTATTAATCTATAATCACAAATAAAAATGTCAATTCTTTTTTTATTCCCATAAATAATAAAAAAATGGAAATACCAAATACTGCCTTTGGGTCCATTTTTATCTTTAAAAAAAAGCAAAAAAAGGGATTTGAACCCTCAACATTAACCTTGGCAAGGTTATACTCTACCTTTGAGCTATTTTTGCTATAATTTTATTTTATTATTAAAAATAATGAATTTAATAATAAAAATAATTCATATTCATTTTTTCCATTAGTATGAATAGATACATCAATTGGTGGTATATTTTTAAACTTAGAAAATTCCGTTTGTAATTCAAAAAAATATAAAATATTTGAAATTTGAAAATTTAAAATATTTTTAGTTTTTGAATTAATTTTTATTTGTTTTAAATGTGGTAAAACAAAAAACAATATTTTTTCTAAAAAAGAAAAAATATTGTTTTTTCTTAAAGTAATTTTACAACCTGTAATTGAATTTTTTTTTATTTTTAAAAAAATATTGTTTTTTTTTGATTTAGTTATAAAAGGTTTTTGATTTGTTATTATTTTTAAAAGTAAAATTATATTAATTAATTTTTTTTTTTCAATATTTGCATTTTTAAAACCAATATTTAAACAAATTTTAGTTATTTTAGGAATTTCAAATATATTTTTTAAATTTAATTTTGTTAAAAGATCATATATAACAATATTTTGATAATGATTTTGTAAATTTTTTTTCATAAATTTATAAAATATTTGAAGCTAATGATAATATTTTAAATTTATTTTGTTTTCGAAATTCAGACGTAATTGGACCGAATATACGTGTCCCTAAAGGTTTATTTTGATTATTTAAAATAATTATACAATTTTTATCAAATTTTATTATATTACCTATTGTACTTATTTTTTGATAATTTGTATGAATAATTAAAGCCCTAAATAAATCACCTTTAACTATTTTTAGTTTTTTTTTTTGATTTAAACGTAATTTTTTAGTTGAAATTAAAATTGTATCACCAATTTTTCCTACTCTTTTTTTAAAAATTTTAATACATTGTCCTATTTTAATACCACTATTATCATTTATTTTTAATTTAGTTTGAGTTTGAATCATATTTTTATTTTTATAAATTGATGAGAGTAGGATTCGAACCTACATCTTCAGATTATGAGCCTGATAAGTTTCCTATTACTCTATCTCATCTTAGAATTAATTGATCGGAAAAAAAGGATTTGAACCTTTGATCTTCTGTTCCCAAAACAGATGCATTAGCCAGACTATGCTATCTTCCGTTTAATTATTGTCATTAATTATAATGATGGTAGGACTTGAACCTACAACATTAGGATTATGATTCCCACGCTCTACCTTTAAACTACATCATTTCATTAATAAAAAAGTCGAAGTGGGACTCGAACCCACGAATTAATATAATTAACTTGATAGTTTAGCAAACTATTGCCTTAACCACTTGGCTATTCGACTAAATAAAATTAATAAATTAAAATATAAAACTTCTTTGATAGGATTCGAACCTATAACCTAATGGTTAACAGCCATTTGCTCTACCTTTGAGCTACAAAGAAATAAATATTATTTTTATTTTTAAAACTTTTAGTATTTTAAAGCTAAATATTTTACAATACTTACACTTAAAACCTATCAATGTAATCATCTTTTACAGTTTTTATATGAAAAATTTTTAAGAATGGTTTCTTACTTAGATGCTTTCAGTAATTATCCAAAATAAATTTAGCTACTCGGCAATGCTTTTAAAAACAACCGATACACCAGAGATTTACCCTTCTCGGTCCTCTCGTACTAGAGTTAGATTCTTTCATTTTTCAAAATATCTATAGAAGATAGGAACCAAACTGTCTCACGACGTTCTAAACCCAACTCACGTACCACTTTAATCGGCGAACAGCCGAACCCTTGGAACCTTCTTCAACTCCAGGATGTGATGAGTCGACATCGAGGTGCCAAACAACTCCGTCGATAGGAGCTCTTAGGAGTTATTAGCCTGTTATCCCCGGAGTACCTTTTATCCGTTGAGCGATAATCTATCCACAAAGAATTATCGGATCACTATGACCGACTTTCGTCCCTGTTTGATATGTCTATCTTACAGTCAAGCAAGCTTATACCATTATGCTCTTCAATTGATATAAATACAATTTGAGCTTACCTTTGTACACCTCCGTTACTTTTTAGGAGGTGACCGCCCCAGTCAAACTACCAACCATACACTATCTATTTAAAAAATATTAGTTACTTATCTTAATAAGAGTGGTATTTCAAAGATATCTAAACAGTTTACTAGCGTAAAGGTTTAAATGATTACCACTTATACTACACATATTAAATAAAATAACAATATAAAGATGTAGTAAAGGTTCACGGGGTCTTTCCGTCTAACTATAGAAAATCCGCATCTTCACGGATATTTCAAATTCACTGAGTCTATGTTGGAGACAGCGGGGATGTCGTTACACCATTCATGCAGGTCGGAACTTACCCGACAAGGAATTTCGCTACCTTAGGACCGTCAGAGTTACGGCCGCCGTTTACTGGGACTTCTATTTAATGCGTAAACATCTCCTTTTAATCTTCCAGCACCGGGCAGGTGTCAGACCCTATACATCATGTTACCATTTAGCAGAGTCTTAAGTTTTTATTAAACAGTCGCAACCCCCTCTTTTGTGCCACCTAATTATTTTAAAAATTTTTAATTTAATTAGGTACTTTTTATCCCGAAGTTACAAAGTCATTTTGCCGAGTTCCTTCAACATAGTTCTCTCATCCACCTTAGTCTACTCGACCTATCTACCTGTGTCGGTTTAGGGTACGGTTTTTAATTAAAAAAGCTATTTCCTGAAAAATTTAAAATTTTTGTCACTTTTTTTAAAAAATTTAATTATAAAAATTATCCCATCAAAATTTGCTTTCGTCAAATCTTTTTTAGGGGCCGTTTCACTCTATAAAATCCATTTAGAACATAGAAACCCTTAGATTTACGGTGATAATGATTTATTATCATTATTTTTTGTTACTAATGCCAGCATTTTCTTTTCTGATATTTTCAATATATTTCACAATATATCTTTTTTAATTTACAGAATGTTCCGCTACCGTTTTATTTATAATAGAATAAAACTTGCTGCTTCGGTAAATTTCTTAAGTCTCGATACATCTTAGGCGCAAAAAAACTAGACCAATGAGCTATTACGCTTTCTTTAAAGGATGACTGCTTCCAAGTCTACCTATTGGTTGTAATTATTTTTTTACTTCCTTTTTCACTTAGAATATTATTTAGAGACCTTAGCAATCAATCTGGGCTGTTTCCCTCTTGACAAAAGACCTTAGCGCCTAATGTCTGTCTATTTAAATAACATTTTTTTGTATTCGGAGTTTCCAAGAATTTAGTAAGTTTTTACACCCCTTAGCTCAATGAGTGCTCTACCCCAAAAAAAGATTTTAAATGCTCTACTTCAATAGATTTCGCGGAAAACCAGCTATCTCTGAGTTTGATTAGCCTTTCACTCCTAATCACAAATCATCTCCATATTTTGCCACATATGTGAGTTCGATCCTTCAAATAGTTTTACCTATTTTTCAATCTGTTCATGATTAGATCACTCAGTTTCGGGTCTTATTTATATAACTTAAAGCTTTTTAAAACTTGATTTATCTACGCCTACTTTAAAAAATTAAGCTTGCTATAAAAATAAACTTGCTGGCCCATTATGCAAAAGGTACATTGTTACTTTTTAAAAAAGTTCCAATTGATTGTTAACATTAAATTTCAGGATCATTTCAAACTCAAAAGTTCTTTTTCACCTTTCCTTTACAGTACTTGTTCACTATCGATCATTAATTTTTAAAAGGTTTTGAGGGTGGTTCCCCACTATTCAAAAAAGAATACACATATCTCTTTTTACTAAAAATAAAAAAAAAATTATTCTACAGGACTTTCACCTTTTTTAGTAAATTTTTCAAAATTTTTCAAATAATTTAATTTTTTTATAAACCTAATTTCCATTTTCATTCGTCATTACTAACGGAATCTCGTTTGATTTTTTTAATAGTTACTTAGATATTTCAATTCACTATTTTTCAAAATTTTCACAAAAAAAAAGTTTTCTTTAGGAAATCTATATTTTAAAATAACATATTTATTTGATATAGCTTTTCGCATTTTTTACGTCCTAAAAAAAAATTAATGCCAAGGCATCCATTTAATGCTTTTATTATTTATTAAT